TTATTTTATTCATTAAGCTTACTTCAATTGAGATTAGATTTATTTTAGCCATTAAGCTTACTTCAATTGAATTAAGGTTTATTTAACCTCTTGATACCCCCTTCAGGTAGGATTAGATATTATTTCCGGGTTTAATAATTTAAAAAAATTATAAGTTTGATTCTTGCTTTTTAATTAATTTTTTTAATTAATTACATGAATTATATTTAATTAATTATTTTTCAGTAATTAAGTTTATTATTATATTTATTTATATTTAGAAATTAAATCAAGTTTGATAAATTTTGTGCCAGCAATCGCGGTTATACAAGAGTAATTAAGTTAATTTTTTAGGTTGTAATTAAGTTTTAGATTGATTATTTTAATTAAAAATTAAGTTGGAATTTATTTTTGAGTTTTTTTTCTTTAATTTAGCTGTTTAATAAATTTTTATTTTAAACTAGGATTAGATACCCTATTATTAATTATTTTTTTATTTTTCTGAATATTAATAATTAATTTTTATAAAACTCAAAGAATTTGGCGGTAAATTAAATCTTTTTAGAGGAATTTGTATTTTAATTGATATACCACGATATTTTATACCTTAATAAATAATTTGTATACCGCTATAATAGGAGTTTTTTTTTAGGAATATTCTTTTATTAATTAAATTTAATTTTAGGTCAAGGTGCAGTTTTATTAAGGAAAATGTGAATTACTTTAATTTTAAAATATTTTGGATTTAACTTCATAATTTGAGTTAATTAAATAGGATTTAATAGTAATTTTAATTAATTAATTATTTTGAATTAAGTTCTAATTTATGTACATATCGCCCGTCGCTCCCAATAAAATGGGATAAGTCGTAACAAAGTAATTGTACTGGAAAGTGTAATTAGAATTATTTCAGATAATAGCTTATATAAAGCATGTTTTTTACATGAACATGAAGAAAATTAATTCTTTTCTGATATTAATTAATATTGTTTATTATTTATTTTTTATTTGTAGTTTTTATCTAAAATTAATTTTTTTTACTGAAATTTATTTACTGTATGGGTTTATATATAATATTTATGAAGTATTATTAGTACCTTTTGTATCAGGGTAATTTAAATTTAGGAATTATTTCTTTTTCCCGAATTAAAGTGATTTAGATTTAAATTTGTTAATTGTTGAATAATTTTTTTTAATTTATTTCTAGTAGTGAAAAGTTAATCCGATTTTTAATATATCTGGTTTCTTAAGATTTAATATAATTATAGATTAAAGTTTTTTATTTTAAAAAAAAAATAATTAATCTAATTTTGTTGGGGATAAGCTCAACATATATTTTCAATATTTGTTGTTAATATTTTTATTAATTTTTAAATTTTAAATTAAGTTTTTAATAAATTAGGATATTTGTTTATAATATTTTATTGATTAATTTTTTCATTAAGATAATTAAATTAATTTCAATTTTTATTTTATTAATGATTTAATTAGTATAATTTTAATTTAAATTTAAATGAATTCGACAAATTTTATTTTCAACTGTTTAACAAAAACATTTTCTTAAGTTAGTATTTAAGGTATTTCCTGCTCAATGATTTTTTTAAATAGCTGCAGTAATTTGACTGTACAAAGGTAGCATAATAATTAGTTTCTTAATTAGAAACTGGAATGAATGGATTAATGAAAAATATATTTTATTAATATTATTATTAAAACTTAATTTTTAAGTAAAAAAGCTTAAATAATTATTAGGGACGAAAAGACCCTAAAGAACTTAGTTTTAATATTTAATATTTAGTTTTATTATAATTTTATTAATTCTTTGATTGGGGTGATCAATAAAACCAAACTTTATTTATTTAATTCATTAATTTATGATTTTTTGATCCTTTGTTTAAGATTAAAAGTTAAAGTTACCTTAGGGATAACAGCGTAATTTTAATGGGGAGTTCTTATTTATATTAAAGTTTGCGACCTCGATGTTGAATTAAGAAAAGTATGGGGGGTAGGTTCTTCATAATCTAAGTCTGTTCGACTTTTAAATTCTTACATGATTTGAGTTCAAACCGGTGTGAGCCAGGTTGGTTTCTATCTTAATAATAATTATATTTTTTTAGTACGAAAGGACCAAGGAATTCAATTTCAATTGTTAAATTATGATTGATTTGGCAGATTAATGTATTAAATTTAGAATTTAATTAAGTAAATTAAGATTTACATTCAATAATTTATTTTTTAGTTTCTATTTTTTTGATTATTATGGTAATAATTTCTGTTGGTTTTTTTACTTTATTAGAACGAAAAGTTTTAAGTTATATTCAGCTTCGAAAGGGTCCTAATAAGGTTGGATTTATGGGTCTTCTTCAACCGTTTAGTGATGGGATTAAACTTTTTATTAAAGAACAATCTTGACCAATAAATTCTAATTTCTTAATTTATTATATTTGCCCTATTTTTTTATTACTTCAGTCTTTGTTCATTTGAATTTTATTTCCATATACTTTAAATGCCATTAATTTTAATTTTGGTTTACTTTTTTTTTTGTGCTGTTCTACATTAAGAGTTTATGGTTTAATCATTAGTGGTTGATCTTCAAATAGAATTTACTCTATTTTAGGTGCTCTTCGAAGAGTTTCTCAAGCTATTTCTTATGAAGTATCCTTATCCATTATCTTATTAAGATATTTTTTAATAATTGAGAGATATAATTTTCTTGATTGTATATTAATTCAACATAATCTTTGATTTTGCTTTGTTTTTATTCCTTTGTTTTTATGCTGGCTTTCTTGTTGTTTAGCTGAGAGAAATCGTACTCCATTTGATTTTTCTGAGGGAGAGAGAGAGCTAGTTTCTGGGTTTAATGTAGAATATGGTGGAGGGGGGTTTGCTTTGCTTTTTATTTCTGAATATTCAAGAATTATTTTCGTTTCTATAATTTCTGTATTAATTTTTTTAGGTGGAGATTATTCTTCAGTTTTTTTTTCTTTTAGGATTATTTTACTATGTTTCTGATTTATTTGAGTTCGTTCTACATTTCCTCGTTATCGTTATGATAAACTTATATATTTAGCGTGAAAGTGTTATTTACCACTTTCATTAAACTCATTAATTTTTTTTATTATAATTAAGTTATTAGTTTATTATCATTTTTTTTTATAAAAGTTATTAAATAATTCTATCTTATATTTTCAAAATACATGCTTTAAATTTTAAGCTAAATAACTAATTAATAATTTTATCTCAAAATTTTACTAATATAGGGTCTATAATAAAGTATATAAAATATAATAAAGTAAGAATTAATCCTGTATCTGTAAATGGGGCTTCAACTGGTCGTGCTCCAATTCAAGTTAATAAGATGATTACAGAAATAAATATTCAAAAATTAATTTGTCTAAATGGGTAAAAAACTAAGCCTTTAAATTTCATTTTTATTGAAAAGGGTATAATTACTAAAATTAAAATTGATAAAAACAATGCCATAACTCCTCCTAATTTGTTAGGAATAGATCGCAGGATTGCATAAGCAAATAAAAAGTATCATTCAGGTTGAATATGAATAGGTGTAATTATAGGATTAGCATGAGTAAAATTATCTGGATCGGACAGTAAGTATGGTTCTCTTAAATTTAATGTTATTAATAATAAAAGAATAATAGTGAAGCCTATTATATCTTTAATTGAGAAATATGGATGAAATGGAATTTTATCTATATTAGAGTTTAAACCCGTTGGGTTGTTAGAACCTGTTATATGAAGAAAGAAAAGATGAATTATTGTTAATATTGTAATAATAAAGGGTAATATAAAATGTAGTCTAAAAAATCGAGAAAGTGTTGCATTATCAACTGCAAATCCTCCTCAGAGTCAATTAACTATTATTGATCCAATATATGGGATGGCGGATAATAAATTGGTAATAACAGTTGCCCCTCAAAAGGACATTTGACCTCAAGGTAAAACATAACCTAAAAAGGCTGTTGCTATAGTTATAAGAAGAATAATAATTCCTATAAATCAAGTTTTTATAAATTTATAAGACCCATAATATATACCACGTCCTGTATGTAAATACAAGCAGGTAAAGAATAATGATGCTCCATTTGAGTGGATAGTTCGTATTAATCATCCATAATTTACGTCACGAGTAATATGTCTTACTCTTGTAAATGCTATTTCAATGTTAGCAGTATAGTGTATTGAAAGAAAAATTCCTGAAATTAATTGGATAATTAAACATATACCTAAAATAGATCCAAAATTTCATCATGATGATAGATTAATTGGGGCTGGTAAATCAATCAGCGAGTAATTAACAATTTTAATTAAAGGGTTATATTTACGAATAGCTTTATTCATAAGTTTTATAATTTAGATCGTAAAGGCCCCCTGTAATGTTTAACAATTTTTGATACCACAATTATTGTTAATAATAAATAATTGACTATTAAAATAGTTAACAAAAAAGATTTTTTATTATACAATTTAAGTATGGATATCTGATCTAATGATCTTACAAAAATTATTTCTTGAGATTCATTAATTTGATTTTCAAATATTATTTCATCTAAATAAATGATTATTATAATAAATAGTAGAGTTAAATTAATATTGAATGAAAATTTTTCATTGGACGAAACTCTTCTCATATATGTAATAATAATTAATAACCCTCCAATTATTATTAAAAATGTAATTATTATAAATCAAGAGGAAATAATAATTTTGTTTATAAAAAAGATTGTAAATCTAGTTTGTAGTAATAATATTAAGCCTATTCTTATAGGATTTTTTAATCATATGATTATTACTGAAATAACTATTATAGTTTTTATAAGCATTAATTTAATATCAGTTAATAGTTTTAAAAAAAATTTAAGTTTTGGAAACTTAAGATATATGCTTATATTTTACTGATGTTTTAAAAGGTTTCTTATTTTTAGTTTACAAGACTAATATTTTTATTTAAATTATTAAAACTTATGAATAATTTTTTATTTATATTTTTATTTAGAATGATTTCACTTATTTTTATACGTAAGCATATTTTACTAGTTTTGATTAGACTAGAATTTATTGTTTTAGTATTATTATTAATTTCAGTTATTTTTTGTTTAAAATCAAGAATTTTTTATACTTATGTTTTATTTATGATTTTATTTGTCTGTGAAGGAGTATTAGGTTTAAGCCTTATAGTAAATATAATTCGATGTCATGGAAATGATTATTTAAATTCCATATTTATATGATAAAGTATATTTTATATATTGTCTTTATGACCCCTTGTTTATTTATAAAATCTTCATGATACTTTTATCAATTTATGATTTTAATAATTATAATTTTAATTATAATAAATTTTAGATATTTTTTTTTCTGTAATATAGGTTATATATTTGGTATAGATCAAATTTCTTATGGTTTAATTATCTTAACCCTATTTATTGGGTTCTTAATAATTAAATCAAGAAATTCTATTCAGTTAGATTCATCAGGAAGATTATTTTTATTAATTAATTTAATTTTAATTTTATGTTTAATAATTATTTTTTCTGTTACTAATATATTCATAATGTATCTTTTTTTTGAATTTAGTTTAATCCCTCTAATAATTTTAATTTTGGGTTGAGGATATCAACCGGAACGTCTTATTTCAGGATTATACTTATTTTTTTATACATTATTTGCTTCTTTACCTTTATTATTAGTAATTATGAATTTTTATTTATTATTTAATTCTATATTTTTTGATTTAATTTCATATAAAAATTTAAGTTTTTTTATGTATTTTTGTATAATTTTTGCTTTTTTAGTTAAATTACCTATATTTATACTACATTTCTGATTACCTAAGGCACATGTGCAAGCCCCAGTATCTGGGTCCATGATTTTGGCAGGTTTATTATTAAAAATTGGTGGATACGGTATTATTCGTTTTAGATTAATATATGAAATTGGGTTTATTAATTATGGATACATTTGATATTCAACCTGCATTGTTGGGACAATTCTAGTAAGATTAATTTGTTTAATCCAAGGTGATTTAAAGGGATTAATCGCATATTCTTCAGTCGCACACATAGGGATATGTCTTATAGGGTTTTTAGTTATATCTAAATTTGGTTTTTCAGGGGCATATTTAATAATAATTGGTCATGGTTTATGTTCATCAGGCTTATTTTGTTTGGCTAATATAATATATGAACGTATAAGTAGACGGAGATTCTTTATTAATAAAGGATTAATTTCATTTATACCCAATTTATCAATAATAATATTTATTTTATGTTCATTTAATATAAGATGTCCACCTAGAATTAACTTTATTAGTGAGGTTTTTATTATAATTAGAATAATTAGATACTGATCATGTTCAATTTACTTTTTAATAATTATCTCTTTTTTAAGAGCCTGTTTTAGATTCTATTTGTTTAGATATAGATACCATGGACAATATTTTATAATATATAGATATATTAATAATAGAGTTCGAGAATATTTATTATTATCTATTCATATTATTCCAATATTTATATTAATATTTATTATTGACATTTTGTTTTAAGTAGTTTATTTAAAATAAAGAGTTGTGGTTTCTTAGAAATCTTTTTGATCTTAAATCTTGGTTAAAATTAATTTTTATTTAGTTTGGTTTTTTATAATACTTATTTTTTCGGCTTTGTTCTTCTATTTGGGCTTGTGGTTTAATTTAAAAGATTATTCAATGATTATTGAATTATCTTTATTTAGCATGAATTCATTAAATATTAATTATATTTTATTGATAGATTATATTTCTATGACTTTTATATCAGTGGTTCTCTTTATTTCATCAATAGTTATTTTATATAGATACAGATATATAGGGGGATTATCAAATTCATCAATTCGTTTTTTATTTTTAGTAATTCTATTTGTTTTAAGAATGGTATTAATGATTTTAAGACCAAGATTAGTTAGAATTATACTAGGATGGGATGGGTTAGGTCTTGTTTCCTATTGTTTAGTAATTTATTATATATCTAATAATAGATATTTAGCTGGGTTAATTACTTGTTTAACAAATCGATTAGGTGATGCAGGTTTATTGATTTGTATTTCTTGAATAGCATCATATGGTAGATGACATTTTATTTTTTATAAAAATTACTTTAATGATTATTTATGTTTGCTTATGTTTCTTTCTTGTTTCACAAAGAGAGCTCAAATTCCATTTTCTTGTTGGTTGCCGGCTGCTATAGCAGCCCCCACCCCAGTCTCCTCCCTTGTCCATTCATCAACTTTAGTAACTGCAGGTGTTTATTTATTAATTCGGTTTCATAACCAATTATTTTATAGAAAGCTTTTATTATTTCTTAGAATAATAACTATATTATTTTCATCTATTTGTGCAAATTATGAGTTTGATTTAAAAAAGATTATTGCCCTATCTACTTTAAGACAGTTAGGTTTAATAATAGTTTCATTAATACTTAATATGGTTGATTTATCATTTTTTCACCTATTAACTCATGCAATATTTAAATCATTATTATTTTTATGTTCAGGTATTTTTATTTTTTATATAAATGATAATCAAGATATTCGATTAATGGGAACAGTATGTAATTGTATGCCTTTTACAACTTCTTGTTTTAACATCTCTTCTATAGCTTTATGTGGAATTCCATTCTTATCAGGATTTTATTCTAAAGATTTAATTATTGAAAGATATATTGAATTGGATATAAATAGATTTATATTTATAATTTTTTATTTAAGATTAGGACTTACATCTAGATACACAATTCGTCTATTTTATTTTTCAATATTAATAAACAATAAATTAATAGGACTAAACTTGATTATTGATAAGTTTTCTATAATAAAATTTAGAATTTATTTTTTAACTTTTTTTTCCGTTTTTTTTGGTTGTATACAAATATGAATAATTAATTTAGACATTACATTAATTATAATACCTATTTATATTAAAATCATAAGTTTTATAATAGTAATAATAGGTTTGTGAATAGGAATAGAAATATTTGGATTACCATTTCTTTATGGTAATATTTATTATTTATTTAATGGGAAAATGTGATTCTTATTTAGACATAGATTATTTATATATAATTTATTTTATAAAATTAGTATTTATTCAAATAATAGTATTATTATGTGAGGAGAATACTATGGGGCAGTAGGACTTTCTTACTTTTTAATAAAAACTTCACTAACAATTCAGATGCTAATTAATAACAATATTAAAATATTCTTTATCACTTTTTTAGTTTGATTTCTATTTATTTTATAATTTTAATAGCTTATAAGTTTAAGAGCATAATATTGAAGATATTAAGGAATATTTTTATTTAAAATATCTATAAGTTTATATAACTATCTTTTTACTGAAAACAAAATGTTTTATTTAAACTATATAAATTAAAGGGATAAACGGAATTTAACCGCTTAAAAGTTTAGTTAGCAGCTAACTTTTGACTTAATCCCTTTTAATTGGAAATTAATTCATTTTTTTTATTAACAATAAAATACCTCTATTTGGTTTCAATTAAAACATGGGGTGTTGTCCCTAAATTTAGGTCGAAACTAAATGTATAAGTTTACTTCTTTGTTAAAGATTAGTCATTAAACACCTTTTGATTGCAAATCAAATATTATTATTAAATATAATCCCTAATTTGTTCAATTTAATATCCCATTGTATCATTCATGGTATAATCCAATAATTAAAATAATAATAAAAATTAAAGAAGTAAGCATTCAAAATAATAATTTTGTTGACTTAATTAATAAGATTATGGGAATAATGATAATAATTTCAATATCAAAAATTAAAAAGATAACGGCAATTAAAAAAAAATGAATAGAAAATGGTAGTCGTCTATATCTTATAGGGTTAAATCCGCACTCAAAAGGTGAAGATTTTTGTAAATCAATAATAGATTTTTTTCTAATAGTGATTAATATAATAGAAACTACTAAAATGATAAGTAAAACTGATAAAAAATTTATAACAATTAAATTTATTATTTATCCTTAATTATAAGACCTATAAGTTGGAAGCTTATTATACTAAATATAATAGATAAATTATATACCTCATCAATAAACACTAATATAAAGAAACAATCAAACTACATCAACAAAATGTCAATATCAAGCAGAAGCTTCAAACCCAACATGATGATAGCTTGATTGGTGTAATTTAAAAATTCGAAAAGATCTAACAATAATAAAAATTGTACCTACAATAACATGAAAACCATGAAATCCCGTTCTTATAAAAAAAGTTGATCCATAAATACAATCTGAAATACAAAATCTGGATTCAATATATTCATAACCTTGTAATAAGGTAAAATAAATTCCTAATAAAACAGTTAATACGATTCTCTGTGTTATTTGAGTAAAATTATTGTTTAATAAGGAATTATGAGCTCATGTTAAAGAAATTCCTGATGATAAAAGAATTATTGTATTAAGTATTGGGATATTTATAGGATTAAATGGTTTAATTCCTAATGGTGGTCATTGTAAACCAATCTCTATAGTTGGGGCTAGTCTACTATGAAAGTAAGCTCAAAAAAAAGAGGCAAAAAAAAGTACCTCAGACACAATAAACAAAATTATACCCAATTTTATTCTTAAAGTTACTTTCTTAGTATGCAGTCCTTGAAAGGTAGATTCACGGATTACATCTCGTCACCATTGAATTATGGTTAAAATAATAATTAATAAACCTAAAATCACTAAGTTAAAATTTAATTTGTGAAATCATATAATTAAACCAGAAGTTAGAGTTATTACCCCAATTGACCCTGTAATAGGTCACGGGCTTAAATCAACTAAATGAAATGGATGATTATTCATTTAAACCTCTCTAGAATAAAGTGTTGCTAATGTTATAAATACATAAGCTTGAATAATAGAAACTGCAATTTCGAATCTTATTAATAATATAAAAATTATTATTAGAATAATTATAATACCTAACCCTCTCCCTCCCAATAGAGATATTAATAGATGACCTGCAATTATATTAGCAGTTAATCGAACCGCTAAAGAGCCAGGACGAATCAAATTTCTAATAGTTTCAATTAATACTATAAATGGTATAAGAACAGAGGGAGTTCCAATTGGAACTAAGTGAATGAATATTATATTAGTATTATTAATCCACCCATAAATCATAAATGACAATCATATAGGTAAAGCAAGTGATAAAGAGAATACTAAATGAGAAGATCTTGTAAAAACATAAGGAATCAATCCCATAGAGTTATTAACTAAAATAAAAACAAAAATACCCAATATAATTAATCTTATACCGTTATAGGGTATAAGTATAGACATTTCCCTACTTAAGTTAATTAAAACTTTATTGAAAATTAAACTAATTTTATTAGGAATTAATCAAAAATTATAAGGAATTAAAATTATAAAAATCATTGTTCTTAATCAATTTAATGATAATATTCCTGTGCAAGGGTCAAACACTGAAAACAAATTTGTTATCATTTTCAGATTAAATTAGAACTCATAAATGAGTTTAACTTAGTATTATTTCTTAAGTAATTAAAATAAATTACAGAAGTAACTATAGTTAAACATAAAATAAAAATTAATATTATATATAATCATCAAATTGGAGATATTTGAGGCAACAAAAATTATTTATTGGATATTTTCAGTTTGACAAACTGAGGTTTTTATTAAACTAAATCTTTCATTAAGAGTAAGCGCTAATTACTATAATTTGATTTAAGAGATCAATACTTGCTTTAAGTAACTTAATGAATAAAGCTTTAATCAATTAGTAAATGAATCCATATTAATGCTTTCCAAGCAAATTGGTATAAATCTATGATTAGAACCACAAATTTCTGAACATTGACCATAATAAATCCCAGGACGATTAATATTTAATGATCCCTGATTAATCCGGCCAGGGGAGCAATCAACCCTAATTCCTAAAGAAGGAATAGTTCAAGAATGAATTACATCTCTTGATGTAAATAATATTCGGATATTAGTATTAAATGGTAAAACAATTCTATTATCAACTTCAAGCAATCGAAACCCATTTAAATCCAAATCATTAACAGGCTTTATATAAGAATCAAATTCAATTTTGTTGAAATCTGAATATTCATAAGATCAATATCATTGATGTCCGATTGATTTAATAGTTAATACAGGAGTATTGGTCTCTTCCAATAAATATAAAATTCGTAATGATGGAAAAGCAATAAAAATAAGTATAAGAGCAGGCAAAATAGTCCAAACCAATTCAATCATTTGTCCTTCTAATAAATAACGATTAATGAATCTATTTACTATTAATGAAATCATTATATAAAATACTACTACAGTAATAATTATAATAATTATTATAGAGTGATCATGAAATACAATTAAGTGTTCTATTAAAGGGGAGGCAGAATCCTGAAAAGATAATATTATTCACATTGAAATTTCTAATAAAATATAACATTTATATATGAAACTTAAATTCATTGCACTAATCTGCCATATTAGAAATTAATTAGCAATGGTAATTCAGAATAAGAATGCTCCTCTGGAGGAGTTTTTTGATATCACTCAATTGAAGATAAAACATTATTAACAAAAATTACATTTCGTGATGAAATTATTCTTTCCCAAATAATAAAAATTATTAATACTACTCTAATTAAAGAAATCAATCTTCCAATTGAAGAAATTACATTTCATATAGTATATGAATCTGGATAATCAGAGTACCGTCGAGGTAAACCTCTTAAACCTAAAAAATGCTGAGGGAAAAAGGTTATATTTACACCAATAAACATAATAGAAAATTGAATTTTTAACCAACTAGGATATAAACTTAACCCAGTAAAAAGGGGGTATCATTGAATAAACCCGGCTATAATAGCAAAAACAGCCCCCATAGATAAAACATAATGAAAGTGTGCAACAACATAGTAAGTATCATGTAAAGCTAAATCAATTGAAGAATTTGAGAGAACAATTCCAGTTAACCCACCTATAGTAAATAACATAATAAACCCTAAAGATCAAATTATTGAAATTGATAACTTGCAGGATACTCCGTGTATAGTAGCCATTCATCTAAAAATTTTAATTCCTGTGGGAACAGCAATAATTATTGTTGCTGAAGTAAAATAAGCTCGAGTATCTACATCTATACCAACAGTAAATATATGATGTGCTCAAACTACAAACCCTAGTAACCCAATTGAAATTATTGCATATATTATACCAATATACCCAAAGGATTCATTTTTACCTCTTTCTTGTCTTACAATGTGAGAGATCAAACCAAATCCTGGGAGGATTAAAATATAAACCTCGGGATGACCAAAAAACCAAAATAAATGTTGATATAAAATAGGATCCCCACCCCCAGAAGGATCAAAAAAAGAAGTGTTGATATTTCGATCAGTTAATAATATAGTAATAGCACCTGCTAATACAGGTAATGAAAGTAAAAGCAATACTGCAGTAATAAGAACAGATCAAACAAATAAAGGAGTTTGATCAAATCCTATTCCAACACTTCGTATATTAACAATTGTAGTAATAAAATTTACTGCCCCCAAAATTGATGAAATACCTGCTAAATGAAGGGAAAAAATAGCTAAATCAACTCTAGCACCAGAGTGAGCAATATTAGAAGATAAGGGAGGGTAAACTGTTCATCCAGTTCCAGCCCCTATTTCAACTATTGATCTACAAACTAATAAACAAAGTGAGGGGGGTAGCAATCAAAATCTTATATTATTTATACGAGGAAAAGCTATATCAGGAGCCCCAATTATTAAAGGAACTAATCAATTTCCAAATCCCCCAATTATTACAGGTATAACCATAAAGAAAATTATAATAAAAGCATGAGAAGTAACAACTACATTATAAACTTGATCGTTATTAATATACGATCCCGGTTGTCCTAATTCAACCCGAATAATTATTCTTAATATTATACCCAATATCCCAGATCAAATACCAAAAATAAAATATATTGTACCAATATCCTTATGATTAGTAGAGAATAATCATTTATTCATGATTAAATTAAGATGTCTGATAAAAGTAATAAACTGTAAATTTATAAATGGAAAATGTTCCTCTTAATATAATTAAGGTCTTATAATTTAAGAAAAATATGAAATTGCAAACTTCAAATTGGTATCATCCCTAAGACTTACAAAAATATTTTTAACTTTGAAGGTTAATAGTTTAACTTAACTTAAAGACTTTAAGTTATTGTTAAGTTAAACACTTCAATGACAAAAATAAAGGAAATCTAAATAAGTTAATTAATAAAACTAAAATACTAATATTAGATCTTTTAAATAAATTTAATTTCAACATTGATGAAAAAAAAATAGATACGAAAGATAATCGAATATAATAAAAAATAACCAATAAAGCGGTCATAATTAAAGTAATTAACAAGACCAAGTAATTATTATTCAATAAAAACTCAATTACTAAAAGTTTATTTAAGAACCCAAGAAATGGCGGTAGTCCACCTATTGAAAGCATAACTAATCAAAAAACTAGTTTTTTAGTTAATCTAAAATCCATTATAATAATTTGGTTAATATAATTTGAATTTAATGAAAAAATTATTAACAACACTGAAAATAAAATAATACCATAAATCAAAAAATAAGTTAGTCACAAAGAAGTTTCATAAATGCAAGAAATAACCAATCCTAAATTGTAAATTGACGAAAATGACAGTAATTTACGAATAGAATTTTGAATTAACCCAGAGATAGAGCCAACAATCATAGTCAAAATTGACATTATTATCAACTCATAATTCATTAATCTGATAATAGATAAAGGAACTAACTTTATCGTAAAAAGAACAATAAATAATCTCATATAACTTAAACCCTCCACAACACTTAAAACCCATATATGAAAAGGAGCAACCCCCAACTTGATTAATAATGATAAAGATAAAATCAATTCACCAAGACGATGTAAATCCATAATTAAAATTATTACCCCCAATAATAATAATGAAGAACTTACACTCTGAACAATATAATATTTTATAGAAGATTCAGAACTTAGTAGATTTCCGCCCGTTATAATAGGAATAAAAGACAGTAAAGAAATTTCTAGACCAATTCAAATACTAATCAAATTGTTAGAACATAAAGAAATTATTACCCCCAGTAATATAGATGAAAAAAAAAGAAACAAACTTGAATTAATTAAAAAGAAGGAAATTAAATTCCTATATTTAGGGTATGAACCTAAAAGCTTAGTTAGCTTATCTTTCTGTGAAATAGTGTAAATGCACACTAACCTTTGATGTTAGAAGAAAAAGATTAACCTTTTATTTGCAATAAGAATACATATGTATATAATTTATTCTATCAAAATAACCCTTTATTCAGGCATCTTATTTTAACTTAAATAATTAATTAAACACGTACTTTTTTAGTATAAATAGAATACTTATAAATCATATAAAAGTTTCAAGAAAGATTTGAAATTATCCAGCAATTAAAATACAACTCTATAGTTATACATATTATTAGTAAACTTCTTTCTTTCTCTAAATGAGAAAGAAGTTTACCTAATCTTTTATAAAAATTAAATTATAATAATTATATTATATACAATAAAATAATTAATAGAATATTGTTTAATATTAAATCTACCCTCTAGTTACTAATGAGGGTAGATTTAAATATGATTAAATTATTTAATGTAATTATTAATATATATATTTAAATAAAATTCCGTCACTTTAATAAACAATCATATAAAAGTTTCAAGAAAGATTTGAAATTATCCAACAATTAAAATACAACTCTATAGTTATACATATTATTAGTAAACTTCTTTCTTTCTCTAAATGAGAAAGAAGTTTACCTAATCTTTTATAAAAATTAAATTATAATAATTATATTATATACAATAAAATAATTAATAGAATATTGTTTAATATTAAATCTACCCTCTAGTTACTAATGAGGGTAGATTTAAATATGATTAAATTATTTAATGTAATTATTAATATATATATTTAAATAAAATTCCGTCACTTTAATAAACAATCATATAAAAGTTTCAAGAAAGATTTGAAATTATCCAACAATTAAAATACAACTCTATAGTTATACATATTATTAGTAAACTTCTTTCTTTCTCTAAATGAGAAAGAAGTTTACCTAATCTTTTATAAAAATTAAATTATAATAATTATATTATATACAATAAAATAATTAATAGAATATTGTTTAATATTAAATCTACCCTCTAGTTACTAATGAGGGTAGATTTAAATATGATTAAATTATTTAATGTAATTATTAATATATATATTTAAATAAAATTCCGTCACTTTAATAAACAATCATATAAAAGTTTCAAGAAAGATTTGAAATTATCCAACAATTAAAATACAACTCTATAGT